TGTTGGTATATCTATATAGAAATAAATGGAATAGTACACTTTTTTGATTGGATACAAAAAGGGAAACCTACTTGTTTTGTGTTTTACTAGGTACGGTATACCAATCAAAAAGCCTATTTGACAATGTTTATACAAAAACTTATAAAATATTTTTTTTTTTTTTTTTTTTGGCAGGCTCATATTAGGATTTTGACTCCCAAAATTCATCAAAATTGGGTAGATATACAAAAAAGTATCACCCATTCCGCGATTGTGCACAGGAAAATTCATAGGTAATTAATCTACCAATACAAAGATTAATGAAGAAAAATGGGTTTGTTTATTCGAAATTATAAGACTACTGATTGGATCTATTGACATGCGTTTTTGTTTTCCGTTTTCTGTTCTGCTGTAAATAATCTCCGTGAGCGAACTTATGGAAATAGATATTTTTTCCGATAAACCAAGTCACTCCACAATTCCAAACAATATTAAAGAATACAGAAATAACAACTATAAAATTTTTGTATCATTTTATTTCATTTAGGGCTATACGGACTCGAACCGTAGACCTTCTCGGTAAACCAGCTCAAACTTGTTATTATCAAAATGAGTCGAACTGTTTCAAAAACCCAACGTGCAGTTTTTTGCATTGGGCTCTTTCATTAACTAATAGAAATATCAGCTAGTCTGCCATATTTAAAAAAAAAGATTAAGGAGATGGCTCCATGCCCTTTGATTCATTACTGATCTAGGAGCACTGCCAAAGTGTTTCAAAGAAGGGTTATCTTGACGTAGGTCTGCTATGGCCTTGATCAACCTAAGTTAAATAGAGTCTCTATCGGCTCTGCTTAAAGCATAAAATATGCAACTTTATACACCTTAAAGCTCATAGGATGAAAAGAGATTGTTTTGAAGTCCTTGTGCTCATTCTGCCTAGCATTGAATAAACTGAATATTCACCCTATCAATATATCAAATCAAAGGCCCGGTTTATTTGGCGCATAACTAAATAGGCACCGAACCCTTTGTCAGGCTATTGTTCCCTCAAAGTCATGGAGTAAGACATTGATTTCTCAAAAAGATCAAATCTTTTGATTACATGATGGACTTCTCTGAAAAACATTGGCGCACGTGTAAACGAGTTGCTCTACCAACTGAGCTATAGCCCTTGTGCTTGTAATACATATTTTATTATCTAGATAATTTCTTGTCAAGATGAATATTCTACGATCCAACATCAAAGCTCTTTGATCTTTTTGATTGATATTGCTTTGATATTGCTTATAAATAATATTCTATTTATAATCCATCGACGGGCTGGGTCCCGTTTGTTTCTCTTTGTCATAATAAATGACCTACTTAACTCAGTGGTTAGAGTATTGCTTTCATACGGCAGGAGTCATTGGTTCAAATCCAATAGTAGGTAGAACTTATTAGATACCGTTGACTCTGCTATCTAATAAGTTTTTATATTCATCTCTTAAATGAATTTACATTTGCATCAGAATTGAATTTCACTGTATTCTATATTGATTGTCTTCAATCGGCAGTTCAAAAGAACTTAGAAACAAAATATCTTTTGCTTAGTCGGGTACACAAACGAATTATGAAATTGTATTGATAGCCTCTACTCGTGTCCTAGCTCGTCTGAGAGCTAGATTTGCCTCAATTGTTTGTCTCTTACCTTCAGCTTTCTTCAAATTAGTTTCTGCTTTTTCAAGAGTTTGTTGAGCTTCTTGGGGATCAATGTCACTACCCTTCTCTGCATCATTTACTAAAATAGTGATCTCATTATTACCTATTCGAGCAAAACCACCCATCAGAGCCATCGTTAGCCATTGGTTGTTAAGTCGTATTCTTAAAATACCGATATCTACAGCTGTAGCAATAGGAGCGTGGTTTGGTAATACGCCAATTTGTCCACTATTAGTAGATAAAATGATTTCTTTCACTTCGGAATCCCAAACAATTTGATTAGGGGTCAGTACACAAAGATTTAAGGTCATTTATTCGATTTGCTCTCCATTTCTAAGTTCATAGCCTTCGCGGTAGCTTCGTCGATGTTACCTACCAAATAAAAAGCCTGCTCAGGAAGACCATCTAATTCCCCCGAAAGAATTAATTTAAACCCTCTAATTGTTTCTGCTAAACCAACATATTTTCCTGGAGAACCCGTAAAAACTTCTGCTACGAAAAAGGGTTGGGAGAAAAAACGTTCAATTTTTCTTGCTCGTGCTACGGTTAAACGATCCTCTTCGGATAATTCGTCCAACCCAAGGATAGCTATAATGTCTTGAAGCTCTTTGTAACGTTGTAAAGTTTCCTTAACTCTTTGAGCAGTTTCATAATGTTCCTCACCAACAATCCGAGGTTGGAGCATAGTTGACGTTGAATCTAAAGGATCCACTGCTGGATAGATACCTTTGGAAGCTAATCCTCGTGATAGTACAGTAGTAGCATCTAAATGTGCAAATGTTGTTGCAGGCGCAGGGTCAGTCAAATCGTCCGCAGGTACATA